ATGCAAAGCCCCGCACCTCATTAAGATCATATTGGCATACTCTCCCAAAAAAAAAAGAGCAGACCCCATTGAAGACGAGAGTGAGGTACAACAAGGCCATTTCTGTCCACCGCCCTTCTCACGGAACCGTACGTGGACGTTACCGCTCATACAGCTCCCAGCCAGCAAGCAGTTAGCCTTCCTCTACAAAGAATGGAAGTGTGGATGAATCGACATCAAATAGAGGAATTTGGGTTTTCTTTTCAGCAATAACATGCTAAGAGCATCCCTTTCACAAAAACCTAAAGATCCCCTCCTATCCTGCCACTTCAGCACCTTTTGATCTTTGAGAAGATCATTACGAGCCCTCTCCTAGAATGTTTTTGTAGATTCCGAAAATTCCATGGTGGATCAGGACGAGAATGAATCCGGGAATCCAGGACATACTCATCCTGGAGCTTCTGCTCTCCTCTGGGGAGGGATTTTTATAGATAGAGAGGTGAGTCGAGGGTAGCCTCCCGCTTGACCGATTTCTCGGAGTCGGAGGAAGATCTCTCATCTGATGACCCTGAACAAGAAGGAGCTGCTCTCGATGTGAGATCAGCAGCAAAAGAAAGAAGAGGAAAGGGATGCCCCAGAGCCCGGATAAGCCTTAAAAAAAAAACACACACAACGGACCGGACACAAACAAAAGAAAGAAGAAAAGGGCCATGATGCTGATCCTATGTTCGTTTTCGCCCTGCCCCGATGATGCGCTCCTAGCTCGCGGAGTTACATACCAGAAAAAGAATCTCTCTATTACTTTGAGAAGAGAATCGTTGGTTTGACCGACGGACTACGTGGGAAATACGAGATCTAGGCAAGCCGCTACATCTTCTCCCCTTGCCCTTGAACGATAGAAGAACTACTTATCTTCTCTTAGATAGCAGTCGATCGGTTCGCATCTATGGTCAATCAATAGGTCCGCGGATCTATTCTTCTATACGATAAATCGCCATCTCGTAGCACCATCACGACACCGATTCTCGTTATTTTTCCGAGCCCCCCATGCCGTGACTTCGACTTTGAGTATGATGAATGAGTGGAAAGATCTTTTTAGAAGTCCCTGTCCGATCCAACCAAAGAGTTAGTATATAAAAAATATATCTCTTTTTTAGATAAAGGGGAGAACTGCGAGTTTTTTCAGAAAAGACTTGCTGCTCCCCTATCCGAATCCCGCGAGTGACTAAGCGCGAGACGAGCCATAACATAAGGGGCGAATCTACTCTTCGTAGAATCGACCATAGATATCTTCTTTTTTCGGTATATTTGCATCAGGCTTAGCCCCTACTAGTAAGAAGGTGTTCCCGAAAGGGGACGAAACCTGTCTAAGATCCTGTGTGCGGCTTAGTAGCGCGTGAACAGAACACGTAGCCTAAGCGGAACTAAATATTCAACCAACCTATGATCCATTTTTTGAATCAGCTTACTATCAATAAACCATGTGTTAGGTTCTCGTTGCGGGAGATCTTGGAACATGCCCGTCGTGTGAATGCGCATACAAATAGGGGCACCCCCCGCCCTTTATTCGAATGGTGGTTTCAGCTTCCTTCCCCATACCATAGAAAAAGGGTTTTCCGGCCCTCTAGGTCGAGGAGCGGATAAGGTATTTCTCCATTTGATGCTGGAGGAGTGCGTGCGAGACTTCCGGATGCGGAAATCCCGCGATAGCTGCTTCTTTCATTTCTTGTATAGAGCATTTTTGTACCCATTTTTATTCGTAGTAGGTGCCTTCATGGGTCGGGCCAGAGTGTCGTTGATAAGCTCTAACGCTGGAGCGATGGTATGAGTCGGACTGCAGGCGCGGGTTGGACCGTGGGCGTAGACTAGTTTGCAGGCATGGGCCGAACCGCGTGCATGGACTGGATCATGGACGCGAGTCAGGAATGCTCTTTTTTCTTTATCTGCCGCGACCGCATACGAGGGCACATTGTCCCACTAAAATCTCCCATCTAATTTTTCTTGTTATTTTCCCGATCGTCGAATGCGAGATCGGAAGGCGTAGCAATTTGAATCACGCCGCATCGCAAAAAAGTAAACTCTCGGGCAGCGGTTGTTGTAGTCTCGGGTTTCTTGTAGCTTTGGGGATTGGTAAATTACTTTCTTCCTGCAATAACGGCAGAACCATTGATCATCTTCATCTTCGGGCTGCACTTGGTAGTCAGACTTCGGTAATTTCAGCATATCATTGCCTATATCCTATATAAATATAAAGGGCTCGTTTGACTTTGAGCTCTTCTTGATGTCAAAGTGCAAATCCTTTCGATGACCTTCTTTCTTCCCTTTGTCTTTGCTACCTTTAGGAGGTCTCCGACTTCTATCTGCGACATTAGCATATGCGTGCCGTTCAATCAGGTTTGCCCTGCTTCCAGTAGCACGTTGAGAGAGTTCATCGAAAGTAGTAGGGCCTCCAGCAATAATCAAGCCCGAGCGCAATTCAATGCGGATTCCCGCAATACACATTTTTCCCAATTTCTCTTCTGGGATAGATTCTGCTAACTGATTTCGTGGGAGAAAGGCTTGCTAATAAACGGAATCGTTCCATAGCTCAACCGACTCCTCGGGTTCTTTTTTACTACGCCGTAAATCTTCCGACGTGATAGATTTCCTCAAAGAACGAAATCAGGAGCATAATAACTCAAACAACTTGTCTCAGGACCTAATAGATCTCGCTTTCAGTCTGGAGAACCAGCGGAAAGCGTTCTTTCGGAGCGAGCTAGGGAACTGCTTGATAAGCAGCTTTTTATGTTGAGCAATATCAACGCATTGTGTCTGAAATTTGGCTAAATGCTCGAAATGAGCGATATGTTCTTTTGGATCACCAGTCTCGTCAAATGTATCAAACTTCGAAGGGACGTAGTATCGCGGGAACGCTTTCTTGGCCACGCTGTCATCATATGGCCTCTTATAGCTCCTATGATCTTCATTTATAGACAGCGCTGTGGTGGCGATGATCTCCTTAACTGCATCTTTCCACTTTTGATCTGCAACGTCCATCACGGACGAAGAAGAGGTCGGCTTTCGAGTAGTAGGGTGGTGGCATATCAATATTCAAATTACTTACGATATTTCTTTCGTTCAATGAATTCATGTCTCTTCTTTTTTGGCTGCTCCCACGACAAGTTTTTGTCGGTATTTACATAATGAAACAACTCGTAGTGCCACTCTTCGGTCCGTTAAACCAACTCCAACCAAACCAAGAGTTGGTTCTTAACCAAAGACGAGATTGCACAACTTCAACATTCAATCGCACAGCGCTGCCCATTAAAGGTAGCGGACAGCGACGCTGACGGATTAAGTCATAACATCTGAACATCAGACCATATTTGTTAAACTTACTTAACAGGTCTTTCCGATCAGGACGTAGACAAACCGCAGGTGGATCTAATAGTTGTTCCAAAGGTAAAGTGAAGTCACAACAGGCTTCCTCATAGCACCGGACATATCGTACGAGAGATTCCACCCAATATCTGAGCATGACTTTCTCCACGTAGAAGTCCCCTTCTTCAGTGAGCTTACGCTCAAAATCATCCCGCACAGACAACAAATACTTTTCATCTGGACGACACGACTCCAAAAGAAAATACCGCACCATACCAAGGTGATAGCAATTAACTACTAACCCATCTGGAAAACCTAACCAGATAGGAAACGGTAGTGGTATGATTCCACCAGGCGAGAAGGCCACCAAAACGTACCTATACCAGTGTCGGTTATATTGAGGTTCTATTTTTCCTTAGCCAAAGACGAATACCGCCTGTAGTACAGCCTCAAAGACGCCTCAATCCGACCATGGATCTCTTAATCCAGTTTGCTTACCCATCCTTATCTGCTTACGGTAAGTTCACAATTTCCTTAACCATGAAGCGATCTTACGGAGAGGAGATCTCATTTACGCTAGGTGATGCTATCCCCTTGACTTATAAAGATTGTAAGTGAATTCCAATGAGTGAGGTCTATGCTCATATATATCGATATATTAATCAATATGCCCTCAACTTAATATGTTTAGTTTCCCAGTCTCCTCGGGTAAACTCTTTCATTTACCAAGGCTGTTTTCTTGAGGAAGTGAGCAAGCAAAAGAGTGACTTCTGTAGGGGGCAAGTCAAACTCTTATTTTTCAAGCTAGGTTCCTGACCAGTAAAGGACGGATGTTAAAGTTATTTTATTCCTAGAAGAATAAGGAATATTACAGTATCTAAGAAAAAGAAGAAAGATAAGAAGTGGAAAGTTTTTGCCTATACAAGTAACTTCGTACAAAGGAAATGGAATTATAATATCGAAAATGGGTATTTAACCTTTGGTTCGTATATAGGCATTGGTTAGCCTTTCTTCTCATGAGCCTTGATTGTAGTGAACGGCTTATACAGATGGATGTGGTGGGACTTGCTTCGTTCGTTCCTCGCTTTCTATCTCATAGAAGTTCCATTCCGAAGATGGGTGATAGGACCCTAGGGAAGTGCCTAAGAGGATAAAGCAATCGAATTCAATATTGAGAATTGCCCACCTGTGGTTCCTTTGGCTTCGCAACGTGTTACCGGCAAGCCTCGGTTTGCATGTAGGAGGTGAAGAACTCTGTTGAGATCAATAGAAAATACCTCAGATGAAGTAGTGATTGCTTCCTTTCTGAAAGGCTAATGGGAGGTTGCTCGCCTACACTTGCATTGCCGGATCTCATGTCAATGAGCTCTAATTAGCAGACCATAGCGCTTATGCTTCCATTCTCTGTGAAGAAGAGTCAAATAGCAGTTGCTTGGTCTCGTCAAAGGCTGACTTCCTTCTCCTTGGTTTACTACCGCGGGCTTGGATCCTTCCCGTTGAACAACGTCTTCGTGTAAAAGGCCAAGAGAGATACAAAGCGTACAACGAAAGAAGACAAAAGCATACCATTCTGAAAGAAGTGAAAGTTAATAAAGAAAGCAATGTTTGAAATGGCAAAGAAAAGAGAGGAAGTCTTCTACTCCCAAAGATAACCAGCCAACGCGTGGAGGGAAAGTCAAAGAAAGACAAAGTGGAATCCTTCTCCGAATCCGAATATCGCCAAAGGCTCCAAACCTTACGAGAGTGCCTAAAGACCCTCTATCACTTAAGAACAAGAAAACCCATATCAAAAGTGAGCTTCCGAAGAAGACCCTTTTCGTCATAGATTGGGAAGAAAACGAAGGAAAGTGACTCAACGAACGGTATAAGGGAACCAGAGGTGATATCATACAGATCCCTCCTTCGTAGCCGGTACCCCGAAGAGGGAATTCCAACAATCACTTCGTCCTCTCCTACAAACTCTATTAATTCCACCATTTCCCCAGTCTTGAACCTTCATTTCATGAAAGTACACGAATCCTCTTAGATTGGGCTGCTTTTCTCCCGTTTTTCGGAATAAAAAGAGGTGCTTCCTGGCTTTCGAATACGACTTCGATAAGAGATTGCAGTTTGATTTTTAGTTGAGTTATATAGTAGTCTAGGCCTGTCCATTAAGGATTGACTGCTGGATGTCAAGATTCTAAGTGGAAACCTTAGGCGTCTGCCTCGAGCCATGCTAAAGATTGTTCACGAGATTGCTCTGGGAGGATTCAAAGCAAACTACTAGTTGTGCTACCAGGTCCGAAAGCCCACCCCTGTTTACACATTTCAATTTCCCTGTAAAGCGAGGGTCACGATCGCTGATGATGCTCTTAGGAAGGCCCCAATACTTCACAACATGCTTGAAGAACAAGCGGGCTGCTTCATCGGCTGTGCAATCCCGTGGGGCAGGAATGAAGGTTCCATACTTCGATAGCCTGTCTACTACCACCAAGATGGAACCGCAACCTTCAGACTTAGGAAGAGCCGATATGAAATCCATGGTAACGCTATCCCATGGACGTTCAGGTGTAGGCAGTGGCTCAAGCAAACCAGCGGGCTGTCTTTGCTCTACCTTGTCTTGTTGGCAAACAAGGCAGGTTCTCACATAAGCTTAGAAATGACGTAATAAGAAAGGGTTCTGAAGGAAGCAGGTTGTTCTGAACCCTTTCTTACGTCATTTCTGTTCTGGTACTGATGTGAGTTCTGCTATAGATGCTATAAATAATGCTGAATTACGCTTTCGGATTCTTGCAGATTTCTGGGATAATTTTAATAGAGAAGAAGAAGAAGAACGTAATAGGAATTTAGGATACTAAGATGATTATTTTCAATAAAAGAACTAATAATAATAGTATGAAAAAGTATAATTGGATTTTTTATAATAGTAAATGGAAAATTTATAATACTAGTTTTTTGTATTATAATTGTTATTGGGCTTATTATTTAGGATTAAAAAGGCCTGAGTTCAAGTACGACTTATTTGCAAAACCACTTGCACTTGAAAGCCGCTGGGAAGCTCCCAGCATGAAAAGGGAAAGTACCTTTACCAGAAGCCCTATCTATAATGATATTATTCCTAGCTTTCCATCAGTCTTCTGGACTGGTAAGATTCGAATCAAAGATTGTATTTTATGTTATGACACAAAAAGTAGAGTTAATATTATATTAAGAGTGGCTGCCCTAATACAATTAGATCCCCTTGAGGGATTAAAGCTGATCAAAGTGGGGAAGTTTCTCATAGGAAATAAGGCCTACTACCGCCTATTTGAGGTACTTCCTGTTGGGGTACTTCCATTTGGAATACTTCCAATACTGCTATCCAGGGTAGAAGTCAAGCCTATTGTCTTTCCACAAAGGATTATTTCTCCTGATTCACTGAGTGTGAACAATCTAAAATACCCCCTTCATGCTTTTGGCAACTCAGCAGCAGTGAGTGAAAGAATCAGAAGGTTAGTCAATGTAACGAATGCAGGAACTATCACTCCATTACTAATGGTGTTCTACTATGGGTGGGTAAGCCATTACCCCTTGGAAATCCTCCCAGATATATATCTGATCATAGATCAACAGCTCATTCCGTTCGAGAACGAAATCCCAATGATCGACGTTATAGAAGTTCCCACAGATGATATAGAGGGTGGGGATACAACCCTCAAATGGATGATTGTGGGGGGCATAGCCTTGAGTATCATATTCATTTATTATGCAACCACAATGGTCTCTCCGACGAGCCCTTCGGAATAGGTCTTATAATAATCATTATGTTGATTAATAGAAAAGCGGTAAAGAGGGAGGTTGAGTGTGGTAAGGGGATGGGCGGCGACCCTTACAGAATCTAGAATAAGGGAGAGGGTCGAGTCACCGCTTCGCCCCTTACAAAGACTCTCTTCCTTTCTAAAGAGTAACTTCCCACCTCGTATTTTTTATTATATTAGTAGAGCTTACGTTGGTCGCCTCTCTATCTAAGATAAGAGTTCGAGTTCGATTCCAAAGCCCAGGAAAGCCTTGTTGACCGAATTAGTCCTTCTGAAAGGAAGTTCCCATGCCACCGCTTCAGGCTTACCGTACTTATTCCCATCCAAAGAGTTCGACCCCTGTACTGCGCCTAGAAAATTTTCTAGAGGTTTAGACATATTAGAGCTACCACTAGTGAGTTGCCTCCCCTCTAGCTCTAGGGTGATTGAACTAGCGGATATGCCGATAAAGGCAAAGCTGATCTTGGGATCTTTCTAACCTAACAGCATCTATTCCTTTTAATAAGACTCGAAGATGCAAGTCTAGATTCACTCTCTTCTCTGCTACTTCGTCCCCTTCGGTGAATGCTTTCTTGCCAACATGCCTTCCTTTTAGACCTAGACCTATCATTACCGACTAAGGGCAAACGTGGAAGATTTCCAATCATTTTGACAATGTCGTACCTTTGCTACTTAGATTTTCCTGCGAGTTCGATTTCTTCTTACTTAGTAGAATGGCAACCCTTGGAGTTCGATCCAAACAAAAGCAGAATGCCGGAAAGCAAATCCAATTCAATCTTGACTTCCTTCTGACTTCTAGGCTTTTACCCGAGTTGCAGAGAAGAAAGATATGAGATTGACCAAATCGGAATGCGCACCTTCTTCATACTGTAAATTATCATGCGTACTTCCCTCCAATGCCTCAGTTAAGGCTATGACTGATTGATGAGCCTTCTATCTCCTTCGGTCAAGCAAGGCTGACTGAATCAAGGGACGAACCACTTATAGGCTTTCTGCCTTCTCTTCTAGCTCATTCGATTCCCTATAGGTCTAGGTCTAGGCAAAGAGAACTGGGCAAACTAAACCACTAGTAGGTCACGAACTCAATTAAGAGATCAATCCAATTTCCTGCTGGCTACTTTCTTCCTTATAGTTGGATGTCTTAGAGAATAGAGTTTCGGATAGATGGGTTCTACCCCAGGGTTTAGACATATTATCAGGAGAATGCCCCCTAATCTGCGACATTACACGGATATGCAAAGGTCGCTCATTCACTTCCATCCTTCTCGTTCAATCTAGTGCCTACTCACTACCCGGGATCTAAGACTCCTTCCTTTAAAGAAAGCGCAGCGTGAAACCAGTTTCTTTCATTCGATGTAGTGGTCCGATTGCCTAGTGGAAGCCCTTAGGCACTTGATTCTAGCGTACGCTCGGCTCCTCTACCAATCACCACAGCGCGAGATGCGCAAAAGTTACTGACCCATCTCTCCACGCCAACTGGCGGAGCGGCTCCCTGTGCTCTTTCAACCTCGGTTAATGTCGTAGTTTCTTTCCCTTCTCCTAAGTATGAGTTGAGAGTCTAAGAGGGAGTCTTCCTCTACTCTAGGCTCACTCCACCCCCTCTGTTGTCTTATTTCAATGCTTTGAAACCATGGGTGGTAGAATGGTGTTGGGACTATTGAAACTGTCGATCTCCAACTTGAAGGTGGGCGGGAGATAGATAAGGCCTGCAAGGGCACTGTCTAGTTCTCGACTCGATTATCTTGTATGAGCTGAGTGGTAGACCAATCCTACCATAACTAAAGGGGTGAGGAAGAAAAACAAAGATCAACCTACTACCAAAAGGAAAGGCGATACCCCGCTGAAGGCAGCAAGCACCATCCACTTGTTGGAACGAGGCCTTTCTCAACTCTTGGTCTATTGACGCTCTGCCGGTCAAGTCCTTCGTAACTTGACTCCACAGGGCTCATGCAAAAAAGCGACTGGGTTAGTTTGGCCAGCTGACCGAAACACGTTATACCTAACGAACTAGCGTAGCTGTGGGACTCTCGCTAGTATTGATCTCCTGGACTAGTACCGATGGTGGCTCCTCATCCGAGGAGTAATAACCTGTAAAAGGAGGGCATTCAGTCAAGCATCCAATCAGCAGCTGGACTGGAAAATAGATACAAGAATGATTATAGAGTTCCCATCTTTCCCGATTGGCTCCGCTTTTCTCGAATGCAGGTATGAAACCAGGAAACTAGCCTTTATTAGATTAGTAAATAAAGCGGAAACAAACCTGTGGGATAAGTCAGCAAATCATCATCATATATCGGATATCGCACAGGAAAGAGAGATTCCGGAATCTCTTGCTGGCCTGTAGGGACAAAAACACCGTTTTCACACTTCGACTCTCGTTAGAAGGGAGGCTAACCTTATTCATAGACTCAAGAATCAGTTAGGGCAGTGGTGTGAGAATCATGATGAGATATCTGACATTGTCCTTGATCACTTTCAAGATAGACATGTGGAACTGTTTCCATGGAAAAGTTATTGAATAAACCCTTACATCTCCCAAGAGGACAATGCTCTCCTCCTTCTGCTAATGCGAATATCCCGTTCTTGGTTCTTATCTTATATAAAGATCCTGCCCCTGTTATGTTAGCGTCTCTAATCTCATCTATTGGTTGGAGCTCTCTTCGGGAAAGAGTCTAAGCTGCCCGCCCATTTCTTCTTCAATTTCACAAAGACAAAGAAGATTTGAGCTCCTTCGGACCCTTCTCCTATAATGTTAGGCGAGGTGCCTTCTGCTCTCTTCGATTTAGAAAGCAACTGAGTGGCTTTCGCTCCTTGGTCTATTGTCTATCGATGTCCTGCCCCACCTCTCTTTAGTGCTTGAGTTAGTTGATAGAGACCTGTACTGTAGGAATAGGCCACTTCTTGGCAAGTTCGGAAGCTTTGGTGAGAGGGGAACTAATGCTAATGGTCTCGGATATGGCTCAGAGTACTGCCTCGCTTAGTCCAGCTGAGCTCTACTATTAACTAATGAGACTTACATAGAGTACAAGTACCAAATACAGAAAAAAAGAGTGTATGCGAGTAAGTGCGAAAGCTTTTGCATCTTCTTTTCCGTCTACTAATTTGAGCTCTTCTTGTCGATCAGTGCGACTCCAAAATCCACATACAGAGAAAGCTGATGTGCCCTTTTTAGCGCAGTTGCAATATCAATATATAGCGTAGTTGCAAGGCTTTCTTTCGTGAGCTAGCCTTGTTTGCTTCCTCTTTTCCTCTCTGTTTCGGATGTCCATCCAATCTCTGATTCCAGTCCATAACTTTCTTGAATATAGCTCCTGTTGCTCTTCTCTGGCTAGGATGTCACTTATATGGCTATCTTTTCTTAAGCCTCAGGGTAATAAGGGACTAAGGCCTGTAAAAGAAGTATCGATTATAAGACCTAATCCGGCTTTCCGTGCGATATCTCCTTGCTAAAGGCCTATCTCTCATCTTGAAGGCTGGTTGAATGGATCATAGAAGGTACAAGATGTGCTTCCATTCCTTTACCTATTTCTGTGCTTATTTACCAATCTGTGCTTGTTTAGCAGCGGGCTTCTGTCATTCTCATTGTAATATTAAGTGTTGTAATAATAAATGATGTAGTTGTAAGATCCTCCTTCTCCTCCCTCTGCTTGGGAATTAGTGTCGGGTACATGGAAGGGTTAGATTGAGAAAGAGAGGGTACGTAGAGGGGTCAGAAGTAGCGACGAGTTAATCAAAACAAAAGTAGCAAGTTTGTTCCGTAGGCTTTCGTGAATTGAATGGGGCTCATGGCTTTCGAAGTCGAAATCACCCGCAATGGCTCTGATAGTTGAATTTTTTGTTCTTTCTCAAAGGGATCGTATTGATCCTCTTCTGAGACTATGGGAGAAGACTGGGTAGAAGAAGCTTTTAGCCCCTGCTTGGTCAGTGCTATTTCCCGGTCGTCCAATGGTCTTTAGTCGTTATTAAGCCTGGTATGCCTCCGCCCTGTGTCCACAATTCCAGAACTTCAATCCAGGATCATGCCTTGGGCTTAGTTCACATGTTCCTGCTTAGTTCGCATTCCGGGTATATGGCAAGCAAGAAAAACGTATTCGCCATAGTTACGATATCCTTTGCTGATAGTACTACTAGCTCTTGACTTAAGGGGCAGTAAGTAGCTCACCAATTTCGGGTGTACGCGTCCCGTAGTCTAACTGGTACTCATGTCTTCTATAGCAGTATGGTATATGTAATGTTGTTGGTTCCAGGTTGCTTAGGACTGTCAGGTTGCTAGTCCTTCGACTAAAAAGCCTTTTCTCAAAAATTCCATTTCCTTCCATGAAATTAGATGAAAAAATTTTTAGTATCCGTTGAGTCATTCGCAGAAGCAGCTCTTTCAAAAGCACCCAAATCTGATGAAGGAACTGTGGAATCAGCGGTTTCTTTCATTCGCTGAAAAACAACGCACCGAAAATATAATAAAAAGAATCCGATGGATCATACATTGCACAGGCATCATCCTAAGAAGCGGAGCCTAGGGCTGCTCTTTCCCTCTCAATCTGAACCGGCTGAAGAGGAATTATTCCCTGAAGCCGAGGCCGAACTAAAATATTAAGTTTATCCCGTTCCTCCGGAGCGCCTCGCCCTCAGGAGCCCGAAGTAACTCATCCTCATCAGCCCCAAGTAACGAATCCGAATGCCTATCTCCAGCCGAATTCGTTTCATAACATAAGACTTATCGGAAGAAGCAATTGGATAAGAATCATACGCTGAATGAGCAGACGAATCGACCGAGGAAAGAGATGCTTACACACTAGAACAGAACCTAACTCTACTTCTTTTTTTCTTTCTCTTGCTGCTATCCTCTCAACAGGTCAGTCAATATCAGTAGTGGAAGAAGCAGAGTAGTCCCCTGGTCATCAGTTAGTAGTTTAATAATCCCAGTAGTGGTCCTCTTGCCTTACCCTTCTTGCAAAGAGCCTAAGCGGTTAAAGCAAGGATTGACTTTTAGGCTGACTGGATGGGATCGGCCCTAGTACCGAGAACAACGAAAGGGGAACTACACCGTCCGCCCACTAATCCCTTCCCTCATCCTTGACTTCCTTTCCTGAGTCATCGTTTGCTAGTACCAGAGTTGGATGCTTACTTCGCTTTCTTTCCTTCCTAGGTCTATTCCTTCTCTCCACTTATTCGGTATGTCCGCCCAGTCGTCAAAGCTTTTCCTTTTTTCTGAGAGTAAGCACCAGCGGGTGAATCTTTAGTCATTTCCGGTATCGCTTTTTATGGTTCCATTTCCTTGAAAACTGAATCTTCATCTTCCTTTATTTTGACTTATGTCAAAAATTTTTATAAATAAGTAATTTGACTCCTGCAAATGCTACTAAGCCTAAGCAGTCCAATCCGTAGTACGTAATCCGTCGTAAGCATAAGGTCTAGCATTCTAAGCTGTCGAAGTCTTCGCTGTATTCGTGTCTGATGGCTTGTGAAATAGCCTCGCTTTTAGGGATGCCCCTTTCTTAAGGGCGAGTGATTGAGAGCGATTGAACAGCTTTCCTTGTCACGAACTGGACTCGAACCAGCCTCTCCAGATGCGGGTCTGGATTTCAACCTTTATGATCGTGACTTTGGTAACCCGGTTCGTCTTCGACAAAAGAAAGACTACATCCGGGGGGAGAAGGGCTTCTTCTCCCAAAGTCCGTCGGGCCGACGACAACCCGCGGCAACCATACCAAGACCTAACGAGAGATTTCTCTCTCTCCCTCACTTTTTGGCGCCAAAAACCTGTCAGCCCGGCCAGGGCGCACAGAGGTGTGGTTTGGGTCGAAAAAAAAACATCGGCGGCCTACCCGCTTTCTTTTCGGAAAGATGCCTCTCAACCGCTTTAGAGGACTTCTTGTCTGTTAGTCCTAAACCTTCATTCCAATGAATACAAATAAGATCAGAAAGGCCAATCGTGTATGGGGTAGGAAAACACTACACTTGCTCATCATTATCTGTTTTGGGGTCTTTTTCTTTTGGCTTTTCATCCTTAGGCGTAGGAGGAAAGACGGGATAGATAATAACTCCTTTGGCCCAACCTGCCTCAAAGTGGATAGGAACGTTGCATTTCTTATTCCACTCCAAGACATCGCGTGAAAAGTTATAATATTGATTGCTGTTATCTCTATGATACCGCCAAGTCAGAGTGATTGCCCAAAAAATAATAATGAGTCCAAAAAGAATAATTAATAATACCAAGATAATGATGAGCCCCGTGTAGTGGGGGCCGAGCGCCTCTCGTAAAAATTTGACTACTTGACCAATTCTTTGCATTTATAAGATTTGATCCTCTTCCTCCTATTCCTATTGATCAGAAGCATCCAGCAGCTTAGCGCCAGTAGCTTACTACTTTACTTTATGTAATTTCTCACTCTATCGTTTATCGAAGAAAGTGAGGCGCTCTACTTCTCTTCGGTCATACTTCCTTTCTTCTTATCCGAAGGTTCTTTCTCTTCTCTCTTTTTGTCACGATCAGAATAAAAGGTAGTTCGCTGGGCCTGTCTTTTTCTCCCAGAGGTGCTGGTTCGACTCCAGCTCGTGATAAGGCCTTTTTGGTCATATCCCTTCTTGGTCTCGCTTTGTATTGTTATATTCAGTTCCTTTGTCCTGTCCTTCCATCGCTCAACTATTTGTTGAACATTGAATTAGCCCGATATAAGATTAGCACCAACTGGGATCATAAAGCGGATTGGGCTAACGGAAAAGGGAGGAGTCGTTCTGCCATCGATTACAGGCAAAGCTTCCCCGAGCTACAGCCCTCACTGTCAGCAGATTCAATACACAACTACCTGTACCAGAACCACAGGCATATGCGGTATGCGGGTGTCAGGTCTAGGTCTAGATGGAGGTTCCAGTTCCGGTTATGGTTCGAGTGGAAAAAGCAGAGAGGGACTACCCCTCCACGACCCGGCCCGTAGACCGAGACGTCCCCTCGGTGAATGTATTAGTAGAAGAGATTTATTCTTGGATTATCAAGATAGAAAGCAGACTACCCGAAAGCGATGAGCTCTTTTAGTGATGCCCGTTCTTCTTTCGTAGTGACCAGGTATTCTCTCCTACGGGGAAGCCTTTCCCTCTATCTGGAGTAGCTTCTTTTCTTGAGCTTTCTGATCTGATTCAATTGTTGAAGAATGAACTCTTGAAGAGAGGTCTCTATTGACTTAAGGAACTGGTCAATCAAAGTTGACGTCAAGGCCACGCAGAATGCCCATATATTCCATATATAGAAGAATTTTTACTTCAATATATACTGAGAAAGGCGGCTAAACTACATCTCTTAAGAATCCCCGCTGATAGAATGAGGACAGGCAATTGCGAAGAAAGAAGCCTATGTCTTAGACAACTCTATTTAGTAGAGGGGATACTAGGGACACTCAAGTGTCACCGCTAAGAAGGTCTACAATAACGAATTGTAGTAGATCACACTGGAAAGGTATGGAATGTGACAAATAAACAATAGCATAACAGCCGAAATCAGTCAATTTCCCATTTGAATTTACCCGCGTTACAGAAAGCCGTCCCGGGAACCTTGTTCCTAAATGAACTGAGTCGCCTCCTCTATTGACCAAGAACGTCGGTTAGACTTTAAGGGACCATTCCCTGTAAGGAAGGCCGCTATTCACCCAAAGGGCGAACAGCCGAAAGCAGTACTTATATCCTCCCGTCCTACCAATCTTCCTAGTATGGTTGATCTTAGGGGCTGGGGTAGCTGGGAACACTAAACAAAGTAAGGCAGTGCTCCCTACCTCGGTTGAAGTGCTCACTCCGGACCGAGATGCCCGCCGCTAAATAGATTCCAAGTAAGACAAGTCAAAGCACCTCAGAAAGGCGGAAAAAGTAAAGAACGTGGATCTGGTGGATCACACCCGTATTGAATGTTAATGTGGACATGTCAGAAAGGGCGTACCAGCAGCAAGCAGCCCAACGGATCAGAGAGGGAAGAGGATTCCATCTCAGCCTAACGTATATAGCTGTCGGTAACTGCGGTTCGTCGGATACGGTCCACAAAGAATTCATTTATGTAAATGTATCTGTTGTCACGGAGCCAGCGAAGGATCCCCAAAAACGTACTTTTTTTTGAAAGCGTAGAAACGCAATCCGCAATCAATGAAACTAACTATACTAATATGGTAAGACCAAGACCTTACATACGGAATACATAATATGGCTAAGTCAGTTCCCAGTGATTCAATTGCTTGCCTTCTATTTAGTCCATGGTTGCTCTCGACTTAGTTCATACCTTCGATGGTGGTCCCTAAGAGCTAATACTTATATACGAGCGGTCCAAACAAGCCAATGGGCTACTTCTATATTAGGGAATATGCAGATCATTTGCTTGCCTTCGCTGTAGAAAGGCTTGCTCTTTCCTAAAATCCCTACGTGCTTGATCTCATGGATTGACCGGAAAGCTGTTTAGAATATCTTTTGGAAGAGTTCTTTCCTAGCCTTAATCTTCCGCTTCGCTTGCCAATTCCGCCTTAAGTAAGCTATAGGGCTTCCCAAGAGGGACGAGCTCTTCGAACTATGAACTCCAGAGCCAAAGGAATGGTTTCCTCTGAAGAGGATTTGGGGGGGCTGCTTCTCGAGTTGAAGCCTGATCTACGACCACCCTCTCTTTCTTCTCTACAGCCTTTCTTTAGCTATACCTTTAAGGCTGTTTTTCCTTAAGCGAGCGAATTACTAATAAAGAAAGGTGCTTTACTTTACTAATAGAATATCCCTTCTCGATAAGTAAGGTAGGGGCTTGCTGTTTAGTTCCAGTAATCGAGCTAGGCTCTTTTTCGGCTATTCAACTATCTGGAGTTCTCTTCTATTGCTGATTTGGCTGCCTTCTTTAAGAACCTTAGTCTCGAGTATCTTGTAAGCTATTGCTTTCCAGCCTTCCAACTCTCTTTGCTTTGATAGAAATCTCCATTTCACTTTCATTCGAAGGTCTAAAAGTAGTGTAAGTAAGTACTATTACAGCATTGAAACTAAAGAGGGAAAGCAAAGACATCCTATTCAAAAATTCGACAGGGGAAAGATAGCTCTAGTAAAGCAGGCTTCTTTCAAAGAGTAATGTAATTCCGATAATGTCTAGGTAGAGGACTGAGAACGAATGGTAGGAGCAAAGAGTTCCACTAACAATAAGACGGGTGGAAGACTTGAAGAAAGGCTCGTGGATGGTGACCTCTTACCCTCGTTCTCCGAACCAACTTACCAACTGAGGGTAATAGACCTAAAGACGAATGGACCAGCTAATGGAAGGCTAACGTACCGAATGGAAGGCTTGCAATCCTATTTAGAAAGAGAATGAAAGTAGTCTCCCCTTAAGGGGCTTCGGTGCCAGTTAGACAGGAAGGAAAGAGAAAGAAGAGATCGGCTTTGGATGATTTTCTAAATGAGAAAGACCCTCACGGAACAAAAACTATAAGGCTCTTTCCATTTTCGGAAACATGCTATCAGAGATAGAGCAATGGGACTAGACAAGGAACAACCCCTTACCCTCGATCTGATGCCCTGACTCTGATTGAAGGAAAAAAAAGGACTTGCTTCGATTCGGGTCAAGCAGGAAGCCAATGCACCTTACTTAGACGAATAAGAAAGCCAATCGCACTTCCACCAATAAGAGGTGCGGGGGATGGTGATACCCCTTGAAAAAAATAACTCACTTACAAGACAGAAAAGTCAACTAACGGAACAAGGATTATCTCGCTCCTTCCTCATAACTAATGGTACCATTTACTCGATAGAAGAAGGTCTGGAAGTAAGCAACCTCCCTCGCTCAAACCGAAAGAAGGATTACGTCCAAGACGGATTAGGCTGAAAGGCAAGGTGGGCTGATAGGCTTTGGAAGTCTTAGGCCTGAGACGATCGGGAATGCTTCTCCAACCTCAAAGATCAGTCCCTCCCTTCATTACACAAACTACTCAAGCAAAAGAAAATTCAACCTTCTAATACGGGACTGGAAAAAGAACCGGAATCTCATAGACTGTATCCACGACACCAACTGAGAGAGAAAGAAAGAGAGAGGTGAGAGTTTAGCCTCTTTTAGTTCATGCCCCGTAGCATTGATCAGTTTGAATGCAAGTGATTTTAGAATTTTAATTATATACGTGGTATGGCATGAGGAGAGATCTTCAAATCAATCTCTTCCAAGCCCAACGGCTGAAATAGCCGCCTTTTTTCCTTCAAATCAAAAAAGAATGGAAGAGCGGATTCGATTCCGAGTTAAGAGTTCGTTCTTCTTCTTCCTTAACCTTTTATAAGGCAATTGCCTGCCTTCAAGCTAGTCGAACTACCTCCTTACTTTAGGAAACAAACCAGAACATAGTCTTGATGTGGGCTGAAGGAGTACGACAATAACTTCTTCTATAGTATAGCACCTTCCCTCGGGTCATGAGCTGCTTTTTTTTCTAGCTAACTGCATTCGGCAATGTGGTTCTTCTATTCCATTCAATAGCAATGCTGCCGAATCCTCTCTCCCATGTCTTATAGTCCTAATCGGGGAAGTCTGCTTTGTGAGAGTGCAGCAACGGAGCGCTAGTCCTTAGCATGAATCTTTCTATGAACTATGCCCAAAGCATTCGAAGAGTAAGGCGTGGGATGGGACTACTTGTTCGTTCGACAGCTTTTTCGTTCTCAGATCCAGTCTTTTCTGCTGTTCAAAGAAATGCTTATCCTGAGCTTTTTCTGGCTGTGGGATCTATCCCTTATAGTAGCCTAGCCCCTCCGACAACAGACGAGAGAGTTGCGGTTACTGACTCGATCTCTATCGCCACTGCTGGATTAAAGGATAATTTCCTAAGAGTAGTCTTCCCCTGGAATCTTGATATCCTTATTAATATTAATAAAATTAAGGTTTCGTCTCGGCCTCGCCCTAACGAGTGAACTTCCTCACCCGAATGAACTACTTTACCTTGCTTTTGAATCTTTTACTGGGAGTTTCAGGGTATTGAATGATTCTTCTCCGCGAGTGACTTTTCCTCAATTTCTGCCTATCCCAAGTCTTGCCAAAGCCCAGGTTCGTAGACCTGCCATGCAAATCCCACCTCCTACCCTCTCTGTCTTCTCTTCAAAGCTAGCCGAGTCGTTCTCCAGATCGGATCGGTGTAGAGACAAAATACTTTTTACTTAGAAGGACTAGTTGCGCTTCTTCCTCTCCAACAGGTTCCATTCCTCCGCCAAGAGAACCCCTAGGGCATTCCTCTCTATCAATGACTGAAGAAAGAGGGCTCTAACTTCCTTATGTAAGAGGGAGGTTTCTTTCACGGAATCAACTATTTGAATACGTTACCACCAGTTGCCACATTTACTGATTCAACAGCGGCTTTCAAAGAGGCTTTCGTCCTTCGCTTCGGTCGGCTAGCTCTCCTCCCTACAGTCGCTTCTGTTCGGCGGAACATGGCACCATTGGTTCCTTAAAGGAGAGCAATGCTGTCGGCAGGGCATTCGAAAACACCCGTAACAGCACCTAGTGTCCGCCCGTATGATCTCGAAAGAGAGTAGAGAGTCCTTTTTACCCCTACTTCCCTGTGCTGCTATCCACTAAACTAAGATAGCGTGGTCCATCTATCCCTTTCACAAAAATTATACTCCAGTCTATGGCCTTAGGAGCAGGTTGCCAAACCCCCGAACATAAAAACAACGCTTACGCGCCGTAGCTATTGGTTCGAGTAAGGTCGATACTCAGGACGAAACCGCACAGAGATGATTTCGAACACTTGCCTAAGATATTTAAAAGGGCTGTATATAATATGGAGGAGTTTCGCCTCTTGCATGAGTATACGTTATGGACTGCCATCAGTCAAAACGGGTGGAATGAGTTCATGAGGTTTCGGATTGACACAGGAGAAAAATCCTTAGTAAAAGAACGTACCCTGAACCGCTTCGCAAACTCGGCCGATCCAGATTGAGAAATGAGGGACTTTTGATAACTAATTGAAACCCCAATTTCTTCAAACCCTTTTCATACATGGCAGCTACTGATGTGTCAGCAATGACAACGTCATCACCTAGTACTGCGTACCCATCAAAAGCGAACCCAGGTAACACCTGCTCTGCTGCCCACCACACCAGAATATGGTGCGATAGAGCAAACAAAGGCCAAGAGGAGTGATATCCAAGAGGTTGACCTGCCACAAAGCTGACCTGAGAGAAGGAATTGAATCAATAAAGGCAGAATGCGCTCTTGCTGCAAGAATGGCTTCTTCACGTGAAAATGCCCCATATCCTATTCTGTGCTCGTAGATATCTGAACTATTGGCATTTGCCCATACAAGAGCTTAATCAACAGGAAAGTAAGAAGGTAAGGCGCATTCTATAAAGCTCTTATTCCTTAAACAGGGGATTTTTCTACCATCTGTTTACTAACAGCAGATTCAATGGCATCTTCTTCTCCTCCTGCTCCTGACAATGCTATTGCTACTTTTTCTGATTCAATTGCTGCGAAATCCTTGCTTGCTTTGATTTGAGGGGATAGATTCAGTCTTTATCCTTCCTTTTTACAGTCACTATGTGAATTCCTTTCACTAGCATCGTAGATTCCGGTTATCCCGCTAAAGACCTTCTTCTGAACGGGACTACCACGGGCGAAAGGAAGCTGCGAAAAAATGATTTTGATGCTTTTGGCTGTGATGTGGCTGTGTGCCTTTCTTATACGAGAGTCTATGCCCTTGGTGGTCAGATCCATTTCTGCGATTAGAAAGCACGACTCTAGTGTGAAAGGTAAATAGCGCACCCGAGAAATAAAATAAATAAGATGAGTAGTGATCCGGGAAGAAGGGCATCCCCCGAAGCGAAGAAAAGTCTTAGATCACTCTATTGCAGAAGGTAGGTCAAATCCATGTGAAAGTGAAACTTAAGGTGGGAAAGCCAAGGTGGGGAAGCAACTATCCGGGTTGGTACAGTTGAAGTTGGTTCCGTAGATGTAGATCGGTTCAACAAAGTAATCTCATAAGGAAGCGAAGGCTTGAAGACGCTCTTTAGAATGTGAGAGGAGCGAAAAGAACGTAAAGTGGTCCGAGAATAGAGCACCTAGCAAGATGAGGGAGTTTCGAGAAGCGTTGGAAGACTTTCATTTACATGATCTTAGCGCGTAGTGGGAGTCTTCCTTTCAAGTAGATCTCTCCGAGTTCTCGAAAGCTCGTGAATCGGCGTTTATACAGTTACTCGGGGAAGAATTAGCGAAGTACGAGTGCTCAATTCGATATCTGGGCTTTCGATCATTCAATTTGGAGTGTGAGCAAAGATTGACGGGGGACGTCTTGATAGAGGACTCATTACCTCGTAAAGAAAATAGTCAAAAGAAGGGCATAATATAAAGGCTTTGCGCCATAACTCGAATCCGAGCTTTCTTCCTTTCAAGCCTTCCTTTCGTGCTCGCTTTCGAGGTACTCGCTCTTAGACTTCCACTTCCCCCGCAGATCTGTTATCTAGCTCGAGTGTCTTCCTCCCTCTCCTGTCAAACCTTTTCTTGCAAACAGCCTATTCTTCTATCCCACGGAGTTATTCCCCGAAGGGAAAGCCGTAGTCCCTGCCCCTGGGAGAAGTGGAAGGAGTTAGGAGGAGGGAGCGCCCTTTGCCCTAAGAAATAGGCGGCTTCGCCTTCAAGCCGTCAAGAAAATCGAGCTAATATGTGATCGGGGGGAGCGGTGGTTAGATATAGGGGCGGCTTCGCTGGCTTGGATTGGAAGGAAGGGCTTCGCTTTCCGATCGCTTTTTGAGGCCGGTTTGGGTGCGCGTGGGCAAGTTCGGGATTCGCTATCGCTTTCGACTTGGAGCGGCTCACCCCCCTTGTCACAACAAGGGCGAAGTCGCTGAAGCGAGTCTAAAGGCCAAAGAGTGATCTTTGAACGCTACTACGCATCCTTACTAATAGTATAGTGTAAGGTAGGTTTGGGTATAGCAGGACTTGAACCTGCGACCATTAGGTTAAAAGCCCAATGCTCTACCAACTGAGCTATACACCCAAAAAAAGATGTAGTAGTAAATAAGGATTGGTGCGGAAAAGAAAAGAGGGCGGCCCCTCTTCTTCTCATCATATTAAAGGGGCTTGGGCTCTAAAGCCGGCCTTACTCAACAAGCACCTTTCTTATTATTAGTAAGGTTGCTTCTTTCCACTCATTGAAGATTCTATCTAAAAAAGAAGGTCAACGGGGGATAAAAAAGTTGCTCTCACTGACACCATCTACGAGAAGGTGAGGTCTCTTTCTTTCCAGCCGCCATACGGTTCGCCTTAAAGCCTTAAAGACGGATAAGGGGAGGATATGGTTTATGTAATTACGGTCTTTGTTGGCCGTTGTTCCGGTCGAGCACTCTCTTTTCTTTGTCCAATTCCGTCTTACCAAACAAGACTGACTTCTGACCAACCCGCGAAGGGTTGTGAGGTTGGACCAGGTACGAAGAATGAATCTATATCTGTGTACGGAAGTTGCCGGCCGGCGGCCGCTCAACTGTTCGAGCGCAATGCAGTGGTGGTTGGTTCCGATTCGACAAGGGTAGAATGCCTGGTCGAAGGTCCAGTACAGTAGGTATCAGGCGTGTTCGTTTTGGCTCCCGAGCGAGAACGAGAAATAGGCGATGCACCATCCTTGCTGCTACGTACGTTGACCTTGACTTGACGGATTCATCCAATTGAACCCACACTCAAAGGAGGACCACAAGCTTGGGGCTCGACGAAACAAAAAGTATCAGCATTAAGAAACTTCTTGGGGTTAGCAGTGAAAGAAAGAGCCCGGCATTCATTTCTTCATTCATATTCATAGCTGAGTCTACTAAAAGAGGGACCGGCCTCATCGTGGTGATTATAGGACATCTCTGATCGTTCACCTCTAATGTGACACGTTCCCTCTCAGTTATATGATCAACGGCATCAGTCGGCTAGAGAGCGGGGCTATTCTTCTTCCGGGGAGGCTAAGTCGTCCCCTCTACTGATCGAACCCTCAGTTCGGAGGTCTTCGTCAACATGTTACGAGGCTCCAGTCTTCGGCGGGTCACCATTACTTGACTTAGAAAGACAAACATCTGGGCAAGGGAAAGCGCAGTGCGCCTGGTGCAAATGGCTTTCTTTTTTCATGATATACCAATCAGAATGGAGGGCCTACCTACGTACATGATTGATAGAATCACTACATAGGGGGGGGTGGTCAACTTGATGCGGGAGAGGCATGAGTGCAGTTCGATCTTGTGGTGTATTCGTTTGTAGTGAGTAGGGCCTCTTTCTCGTTGATCAGTTCGCCTCCGCTCTATTGAAAGGTCTCTATTCCTACGGCGGTTTTGTCAACGAACGCGTCTCGGGCCGGATTGACTAACCTAACCCTTAAGGGGGCCTTTCCATAGTTGGGTGCTCTGCTTTAGTGTAATTGACGAAGGCTAGGCTAGGTTTGGTAATACCCAAAACAAATGAAAAGAGATCGGGGTCGATAGTTGGCAAGGAACTTGATCCTCCCAAAAAAAGGGGCAGCTGCGGTCGAACTCTAATTCTGGAAATAAGTCGGGGCCCTTTTTTACCAAGTCTACCGGATAGTTGATGATAGAAGGCGCAACGGTAGTTGCGTTGCACAAGACGGTGCCGTCTCACTTCGAGTTCCTTCCTTCGAAGTAAAATCTGATGATACGCTTCGGCGATGTTACCTACCAAATAAAAGGCCTGCTAGGTGATCGAAATCGCTCAGGTCAGTGAGGACTCACTCACTCACCTACTCCTTCTAATAGTTTCTTCTATCTACGGAATTCAAAAGGCGACCCGCCGCGCCGGGCTATAAGATAAGATACAGCTGTTGTACTACTTGACTGGTAAGAAAAAGCTTACGTAAGAACTGGAAGACTCTTGTATGTACGGTAATCCTCTCTTCTGCTATTGGTGGACTGTTGCACAGAAAGGCTGACAGAAGCAACGTTTTTTAGCGCGCTTTTCAAGCGCTTAGCTTCTGCTAGCGGCGGGCGACAAGGCAATGAAATTGGTTCAGTTGGAAGCCGGTACGAACGAAGCCTTTAGAGATAGGGTAGGGGGGCGGCTTCAGAAGTTTTTTATTTATCCCCTCCCCCCTTCCTGCAGGCTCCTCAGGACATTCTCTGGATCTTTGACGACCAGGAGAATCTATTCTTTGTAGGCGTAAGATGTACTCCTCAAAGACTGCTGACCTTTAGTTTCCGACAGAACCATGGTAAGATTGTCACACCAGAAGGCTATTCAAAAGACTGCGAAGAATCCGATCTTGGTGGCATCAGTAGCAAAGGAAGTGTTCTCCTCACCAGGGTTGAAGATGTAGGTTCGATAGGACCTGGAGGAGAAGGTGGTTTTCTTATTCGAAGCTAGTGGAGTGGGCAAAAGGAGATCCCAAGAGGTCTATCCCTTGAGAACTTCGAAAGGACCTGAGAAAGGTATAAGCATTACAAGGTTAGAGAGCGGGGTGGTGAGCCCTCTTCAATAATGTAATCCAAGTATTAAAGAACCCGCCTGTTTTCGTAACCGGGATGGGATCCAGCAATACATCAAGAGTAACACCCGGAGGCTATGCAGTAAAACCACTGAACATAGCGTAGCCACTGTCTAAGGACCGTCCACTCCAAGAAATCCTTTATCTTAGGAAGATGGACATCGTCCGGCGTGACCACCAAATCACAAGGACGAAGCTTATATGGGATGATGATGTGACCTACGATATAAGGGTGACGAGGGCGGCCTCTACCCAGCCATAGGCTTACAGGTAAAGTCATCTTCAGCCACATACCACGCATTCTGTCGATACGGATAGAGCGGGTATGGTCGAGTTTAGAAAGGGTCCTATAACCCACACCAGTGAGACGACAGATTGTTGAAAACGGCCGTAACCGGTACTTCAAATGTACCACTATAGCTCCGTATGGATGGTGCGCGTTCAGCAAGGCTCGACAAGTCCTTTGTCAAGTCCCTCACTCGGAATGAGAAAGAAAGGATTTATGATACGAGATAGAAAGACCTAGATTGCCCAATTCCCGTTCATAGGCTGCAGCTACTTGCTCATCGCATATCACCTAAGACGGCGTAACTAGAAGTGAAATACATTGCGTGGCTGCCCGATCAGGCTAATGCTCTCCGTACGCCCTATCGTTTAGTCGTAGAAAGTCCATAAGGATTTCAATCGGCTAAGTTTTTTATTATGCCTTCGCTTTCGATTTATTCATCTTTCTCGATGCTTTGAATAGCCCTAGTAGAAGTTAGAAAAGACTACCCGCTCTCGCTTACTTGCTTGCTGGAAAAGGGCTTTCCTTAGAAGTCTTTCCTTTGCCCTTCTTTGTTCTTTCTTCCTGCACTCAAGGGATCTACATCCTCGTCAGGCTCCTTCGAATACTATTTATCTGTGCCTGCATTTCATCAAATGGGCGGTCAACATATGAGTCAGTTTGGCTTTTCTCTATAAGTATAAGGCTTGTGAGCATTATTCGTCACGTTACCGCGTCCACCCGCTGACACGACATGTACTCAAGCAACTTTTTTCCCAAGTTATAAGCATTTGTTCTTGGTTGCTGCGATCAGGCGTACCGCCTTTTCCATCACCGACCTGTAGAACTGCGAGGGAGTAAGAAGAAATGAGATAGCCATGAGATTCATATAGAAAGTCTTGTTGAGTGCAGGTTCATACCCACTCCCGCTCAGGAAGGGGGAATCCCTCGATATTCTCTCGGTAACCTGTGAACGGGTCTATAATACGTACTTGCCCCCATGAAAAGGTATTGGCACTGTCCATCTGGGGAAGTTGGGGGGGACATGCCTCATCCTTCTCCTCAGCACTGAGTCTCCCGTCCATCGCCAATTGTGTGTCCAAAAAATTGACACAAACGAACTACCTACTATGGAAAAATAAGATAATTTCTTTGATTGAAGCACAAGTCTCAGTTTCGTTGATGGAACTGGAAAAGAACCAAAGTACTTCTTTACTTTCTTGATACTTATTAAACAAAGGTGAGATAATGAACCCTGAGTACGTAACCGGGAGAAGAACAAACCGACTACTCAAAAGTTTCATGATAGGAACCATGGCCGAAGACGTTCTTTTCTTAGTCCAACGAAAAGACTCAGAACGTCTCGTGATATTTGGATGTATGTGCTTAGAAAAAACGTTTGCCCAATCTTCAAAGGACCGAGAACTTCAACTACAGTGTAAATTGCAGCTATGTCGCAAAGGGTTCAAAACCGTGGGGAAGAGGGTATGCACCCCGACTTTTTAAGGGTTAAGGGAAGAGACTACTGTCTTGATGATTTAACAGACTTCCATTTCCATCTCTTCTTGGGCAGCAGTTCCTGGATTACCCTCTTCTTGCAGGGAAGCGGCCGAATGATTGGTCCAACGGCGGCAGAGGCGGTCTTGGAACATATAGATCTGCCCAGTGGATCTTCGGCTTGGGTTGATCCAACCAATTCTTTTTGACTCTTGGGGTCTTCTCAAAGATTCTATCAGAGTTGTTGTCACCGATGGCTCTTTCATAAGGTCGGTAGAGGCAAGCGCTTACTTGCTTGCAGGACCGTTGTCGATCTCTATCCTTTCTTCTTCGTCATACAACGACATGAGGGAATTTCTTCGTCCAATTCGAAGCCTTCTTTTTCAAGGATTGACAGTAGCCTTGTTACTCTTTTTTTTCGTTTATCTCGAATAGAAGTTTAATATCCATACTGATAAAAAAAAGAGAAAGCACTTTGCTTTTCGATTGTATACCAGTTCGAAGAGAAATCTCCATCTTTTTTATTAATGATTGAGTGAGAACACAAAAAGTAAAGTAAGTAATCCTAGATTGACCACTTCACTTAGCGTACTTAAATCTCTCGATGCAAACAAAGATCTCCCCATATCATATTCATTCCTCAGTCATTCATCCCTACGATCCTCCTGCGAATTCCCTGCTAAGCCTTCTTTGATTGAAGTGTGCACACTTGTTGTACAGATAGGGACCTAATCTAATCCGAAGCAGAATGAGTGAGGATAAGACTTAGCCAAGCAGATAGAATAGACTTTCACTTTAGAGTGCTTATTGAGTAAGTGATCAAGACTGAATGAACTAGTACATTTGAAAGAATGGAATCGTAACAAACTGAAAAGGACTCGAAAGAAAGATTGAGCGAAGGGAAGGAAAGAAAGAAGAAGACCTATTCTTTTTTGAAAAATACCAAAGGTGAAAAACAAAGTAGACATGTGTTAGAGAAGGAAGAGACTGTTATAAGAATGCTTGGTGGCTACTGTAGCTTTAGCCTGATTTTTAGGGTGAGAAAAAAAGTAGATAAAAGCTCGTTTTGTTGTGAATTGAGCAGCATGCGTAACCTTCACTTTTTCGTTGACTTGTTTGGTTTTTGTTTATCGGTAAACGTAGTATCCAAAATCCCTCACTGCAGCCCTGGAGCCTCAACAGTAAGAGTACACCGAGTACGTGGTTGCAACCAACCCAGCTATCGGATAAAGAAGGAGCTCGCAAATCGCGTTTTCACGTGATTCTTGATGTCGGAATTAGACCTTGACGGCGAGTGGACTCGAACCGTCCCCTTCTTTTTGATCGCATCGCGGGTTTGAGGGAAGGGAATCTTGCTCTCTCGTCTTTATTAACGTCACCGCGACCTTTCTCTTTCTGTGTCTAGATGCATTCTGTGATTTGACGGATTGAAATCAACTTCTCTTTTACTTTACATTGCTAGTTGATTCTTGCTATCGCCTCACCGATTTTAGGGCTTCGGCTTCCTTCTTCAAGAGCTTCAGCCTCGCCTCTCTTTCTGCAGCATCTTCTCCACAGGGTACTTATTCTGATGAAGCTAGCCTTTCCGCTGGTTTTGATCTTGCTGCATCCATGATCTTCCAGTTCTTCTAGCCCATTTGATTATGGGTTGGCTTGCGAAATAAGTGCTTTCCACCCGAGAAGATCAAACTCGTTTGTTATGACATCTTCTTTATCTATCTTCCCCTCCCCTGGATAGAATGCTTTTCTTTCAGTTTCAGTAGGATTTGTCGAACGGCTTAGTTTAGCGGCAATTTTCCCCACTAGCGTGCTTGCGCAGATGAGCTTCTCCATAAAAAAAAGGAAAGGAATCTCCGCGTATTCATTTCTACGATTTGATTGATAAAGCAGCGCCCAAAGACTGTGCCCATACATAGTAGGCCGGTCGTCTGGCTAAGATAAGATCCAATCTGACACTTTATGAGCAAAAGGCACTCGCTCAAAAGAAGAAGAATCTTTCGCTTCAAGTGTGCACTAGCGCTTTGACTTTGAGGAACCAGCGCCCAGGGCGGTTGGTGGGCAGGTCCACGTTTGGCTAATCAGACTCTTGGACATGAATAAAAGCATTCAATCAATCTGACCAGCAAAGAGTCTCTTTTTCTTCTTTTTTTAGGGACGTACGTTGGTGACGAACGTAGCGTAGAAAATGTTCCGCTGATGAAATCCTCCCGGAGGAAGAGCAGCCTAAGTACGGAGAAGATGAGCCGATACTCTTCTCGAGGTACACGGTTGCCCGTCGATCCTAACCCTCGTCGTCGGAAAAAAAAAAAGATCATAGTGCACAGCAGTTCAGACAATCACCCTTAATCATAGGATGAGAATCTTAAATAAAGGCTTCATTTTCCCCTCTTCGTCTTGATTAGATTTTTGTTCACTCATTTCCCTTGTTGAGGAACCCCCAACTCACTTACAAACGAAAGATCGACTACTCTCATTACAGCTACTAAAGCTATGAACCGCGTTATATTTCACTTCCTACCTCTGCTTCTCCCTTTGAACCAACCTTTCCTTCCCGAACTCTTCCTCTCCAACTCAGTCGAGCTGTAGTCGGTCGCCTCGTATGAATAGTCAAAGCTCGGACTTAGGAGCTGCTGGCCCTAATCGAATGAGTGGCTACACCCTCCTTTCCCGAGGAGAGAATGTTTAATTCAACCAGTCAAATCCTTGCTCAATGCCCGTTCGTTCCTCTCCCGTTGGTCGAGTGACTTAATAAATTACCTTGAACGGGAATACTCTCAAATCGAAGGCAGAAAAACCCGGTTCGATAGAGCCAGGGCTTCTACTGGAGGTTTAAAGATACTGGTTTTCCTAAGATAATAAAGAGGTAAATATATTGGATAGATACTTTTTTATACAGGCTTTTAAGCTAAAAGGTACTGTACTAGCTCGCTGGCTTCCCTAAGATCCAAAGCTTTCAATCGATGGTTTTGGGAAATAATGATTCTTACTTGCTAGCTGTCTTAATAGATAGATATGGATTGATCCACGAAAATCAATATGATACTTTTCAGAGGCCAAGGGATACGTGACCAAAAAGAGAAAACTTTTACACGTAGGCGTCAAGGCCCGAGAGCTATTCGTCATGCCTTCTCTGGTGTCCATTTTAAGGTGTGAACCCCCGCTCTAGCAAGGTCGGCCAAAGAAAGCAATTGGTACCATGTATTCACTTGCAAGAAAGGCATACATTATCAACTGAATTCGAGTGCTACTTTGTCTAAAATGCTTACATGCCTAAGAAAGTGAAAGTCGTTCAAATGAACTTTCTAACTAATAGACTATACCGACATCGAAAGAAAAAGAAAATCAAACTGTTGATAGAAGGACTTATCTTAGTTCAACTGGCCGGGATGGGACACAATTCCCAGGGTCCATCACTACAACTCTCACAGTCTCGGCTGGATCGAAGACAGAAAGAAGGGCTTAAGACAAGATTGTGCTAAATCAACTATCGAATAGAACCTTCGTCCGGTTCACCGGTCGGTAAGCGAACTGAAAGATTGGAATCCTTTTCTCGTCCACAAATAGGAGTTAACCTAGTGAAGCCTAGAAGGATTCTCTTGAGTCATTGTATATGAATACAGAAATAAGTAGTTTAAATAGCTGCTCCAGCGAATACTTTAGATGCGGACATAGCTCATGGCGAAAGGAAAGGCCTTGAATCACTCCTTTCCATTCCATTGGGTCTAGCAGGCAAGAGGGGAGGATGCTATTATGCTATGCCCCAGTTGCAGCGGTGCCGAGATGCCGGGGATAAAGTACTAGTTCGCTTAGTCAATCTTTTGCCTACATCTCTAGCTGCACAAGGCCAGTATGTGAATACTTGGAGAGCGCAGTACAAGGTAGGTGGTCTTTGCTGCTTGGTTTATAAGCTCGCTCGTAAGCCGGGGATAAGCAGTTCTATCGGAGTCTCGATTCGCGTCAATCTGTACATGCTGACCGGGCTAAATATTTTAATAAAGGTGCGAATGCGGGAAGGTGCCTAGCCTTTCATATGAATCTGACTCTATCAATTCCTTTTGAATAAGGGGCCTAGCGATCTACAACCGTTCACGTCGAAAACAGTCTATTGACTCCCGAGATGCTTCTGATTCGAATTGATTCTATCTTTACTGCCCTGAGAAAGCAAAGCTAGCCTTTTAACATAGAATTTTCCTCTGACGAGCGGGATGTTCTTCGATCCTCTTAGCCGCTTAGATCAATACCTACTGCCCCCGATGTGCAATCCCCAGTTTATAGAAATGCCTACTCTATTTTTTCACCCGGAGACAGAGCCTCTTATTGAAGACCCTTCCTAAGACAAGCTTACCTATGAAACCTTTATTTTCCAGTTTATTGTTAGGTCTTGGAGGGCCAGTTAATTGCTAGGTTTTATCATGAATGTGTTATCCATTGGATTGTTAGGTTTTTAAATCCTTAATGAGCCAGTGGGTGGGCAAGGAAAAGCTATGGGTAAGGTAGGAAGGAGGGCCTGTGGTGATTAATTATGTTAGATGCGCGGCGTATATCGCGCTTCCTCGTTACGATAAGGGGATCTAATCTTCATTAATTGAATTATTGGGTCTTGAAGCTAGTCGCAGTTACTATACTATCTTACTCTATCAGAAAGGGGGTATGCTGAGAACATCCTTTCTAGATTTCACATGGACAAGGCCCACCACTGCAATTCCTGCCAAGTCACAAATCTCTTCTTCTTCAGGGGCTTCCTGTTCCTACCGAAGATCGCAGTCTTGTTGGACGCCCTACAGTATCTCAATCTGACCAGGCCTGACATTTCCACTGCTGTAAGCATTCTTAGTCAATCCATGCACTGTCCGCGAGCTGCTGATAAGTGGGAAGATGACCAAGTGCAAGCTTCTCACGGGATGCTTTAGGTGAGGTCTAGTTCTTAGCCTACTGTCTCCCCTTTCAAAAAATGTCTTTTGACAATGCTTTCTCGCGCCTGCATCCACTCCTTTCACTGCCTTAAGAGCTCTACTCTCTTCTATCTGCCTGATCCCCTATAGCTTTGACCCCATCATCATGCAAAAGGAAGGCCATGAGAGTACTTGGATTCTCAGTGATCAGACTGATCCTACATAGGCCAGTGGAGGACTTCCCTAGTCTTGGTAAGAGAAAGAAAGAAGAGAGAGAGAGGAAAGGAGAAGGGGCGGAATTATAGACTGATTATCCCACGCAGTGCAGTAATAGGCATCCCACTCCCAGTCTCGCTAAGTTGTCGTTCCTACGGCCTCTGGAGAGCATGAAAACGCTAGTTCATCTGCTCACATATGAACGCCCTCGTCGGTAGGCTTTCAAAAAGTGATTTCAACTAAAGTCTTGAGTGAAGGAAAATATATATTTTTATAGGAATAACCGACCCCCATGTGCGAATTACAAAATGTGCTTCGTACCGCCACTGCTTTCAGTTAAGTTAAAAGCCTTAGATTAGGAACGGCAGACTCAAGGCGATGACTAGTAGTAAATCCCTCCTCTGAGATTGGACGGGGATTGTTAACAGCTGTATTGATTTAATAAAACAAAAACCAAGCAAGCAGTTCCTAAGCCTAAGGAAGAGCTTTGACTGGGTAGCCCTTCTCGCTATTTCTTATGTAGCCTACGAGACATTCTTTGAATAGAAGTTTATGAAAACCCCGTAAAATGGGATTAAAGCACTTTGACTTGCCCGAATCCCATGCACACTTCCTCGTTCTATTCTAAAGCCACAGCTGAATGCCTTATTCTTATCTGCGAACTAGTCCCTAGTGGAATTCCCGTCATTAGGCTATTTAGTTACCTAGCCTGCTAATCTATTGAATGAGGATACGGGATGAAATCCTATATTCTAGTAAAGAATAGTAAAAATAGGATTGTTTGTTGGACTGGCCAGTGATTCATGCCCGACTTGAGAGCCTCTTAGCTAGAAGAGAAGTAGGATGATGCGAGTTAATGCAAGTTTCCTAGCAGCTCATTGAGTTATCCAGCAAGCCTATTAGCAAGATCGACTTCATGAACACTATGCCAATCCAGCTAGTTCCTCAGCTAAGTGAGTTCAGCGAGTCTCTGATTCTGGCTACTCGTTTAGCGATTAGCAGTTAGCGAGTGTCTATCTATGTCACACTTTGATCTCAGACACTCCTTGCATTGAATTCCGGAAGTTCTCGCTGACCGAGCCACGCGAAGAGTACCAGACTGGTGCTTGTACGTCTTCCCATTCCAGGGTCAATCGAGTCTACGAACGGAGTGCACCAAATTCATTCTTTTTCGAGACCAAGAGTGAGTCCTTTTGTTGTCGATGGAGTCAATGCTAGAAGTAGGACTATTTCGGTAGCCTCTTAGTGAGGTGAGGTGCAATGCCTTTTTCTTTGCTGCTTTTTAACAGCCCTCACGCATCAAGGGCTGATTTTCATTTCTTGCTTGACGAGCGAAGTACACCATTAGTTATGGGTCACTTCCGTCGATCTATCATTCGAAGTCTTCGCTGTCAGTTATGGGGTTGCAGGTCTGATGATCTTTTCTCTTCTTTCAGAAGCTAGGATTGGACCGGCTTTCCTTTCTTAACCAGGCTCAAGGGAAGTTAGGAGTTTAAGAAGCCTTGGTGCCCAGCGAAAGCGAGTTCTTCCTTTTCCTTTAATAAGATAAGGCAATTGCCCGTGTAAAGGGAAAGCTACCAAACTCTCTTTAGATTGATGCCCGAGATCATTCCTTTTACAGGTAACTGCAGGGGGTATGGTATCAGGGGGGAAAGGAATGGGACATGGAAAGCCAGCTTAGTCAATTTGGTACGTGGCCCTTGAAGGTTCGTTTCTTTACATCCAGTGCTCTTTTCCGGGTAAGATTTTGAATCCTACTTTCATCCTCTTTCATTCCCGGCAGTATGAGATCTAGTGGAATTAGTGGACGACTCTGAATGCAGAGTAAGAAACTACGGGTTTTTTTGATCGACAACTTGCTAGTCGACAGAAGGAGTTTCAAACTCGATAGCTTTCTGGTTTAACTACTTTCTGGAACTCTGATAGCACCTTCGACTTCAAAAGTCTCGAAAATCCAGACTTCAATCGCGAATTATCAGTTGGAAGAATCTTTGTAATAGAGGTAGTATACCGGGCTAGCAGGACTGAATGCTTAGTAAGCTACCCGTATATAGGTATGTGGGAAGGTAATTGAATATTTCGACTTACTTTATAAGGCCTTGAATTGAGGGATAACCTCTTTCTCTTTCTAGGGCAGGTGCAGGAGCCGCGGGCTCTAAGGGATAACTTTGTAGAGTAAGGTATGATATTCCCCCTCAGAGAACTTCAACTCCCCTTCTTTCGGTAGAGAATTGGCTACTTCCTTCTCGTTCGATCCGTATAGTCTAGGGCAGTGGATTGGGTATCGAAAGGAATTTTCCACGCTTCCTTCATTGCTTTATTCATGCCTTGACTTCCCGAATCAAGGAAATTCCCATGCAATTACTGAAAGCTGACTTCATGCCATTGAAGACAGGCCAGGAAAGCATTGAATCATTTCCGAGGTTTTTCCTATTAGGTCAGTAGTTCACTCACTTTCTTCCCTTGCTTCTTACCTACTTCGGGAGATTTTCCACAGCTGATTCCGTACTTTTCTTATACTTAGGAAGTCGATTTGGGAAAGAAGAAAGAGTGCTTGAAGAGAAAGCTACCCAAAGGAGAAGCAGTATATGCAAGGTCTAAGCCTTACATAGTTGTCTTTGTCTCCTTGGTACCCCTCCCTCTTACTTATTCTTCCTCCGTAATAGCTGCCTCGCTAGCGAAGGGTCTTCCAAGCCCTGAGCGCGCTGAGTGCTTAGCACTGAATTAATAGCATCACTTCTACCACTTGCATAGCATATCGGTAGTAGCTACAAGACAAAAAAACTAACTCAAGAACACAAGAGAAGCTCTTTTTAAATGGCAGAGCTACAAGAAAGCATCTACTAAGCTAACCATCTAATCTAAGCAGTAGTATCTCAACTCAACGAATAGCTTTTCCGCAAGAGGAAAGAGCATCTATCTACACAGCCCCTGATTGCCTTAGCTAGGTTGGCTCCTAGGCTAAAGCAACTGTACAACAGGCGATGTTATCAGCGATGCCTCGCAGCATGGAATGTTATTTCTTCTTCCTCTGGGCTCTAGAATGGAAGAATGGGTTCAGCATCAACTCCGGGATTCTTTCCCCGACTACAAGAAAAGAAAGCCTTGCTTGCTTCTAATTTGGTTTGGCATTCTAAGGAGCAACTTCCCCGTAGGCTCGATTCGGTTCCATCCTACGTCTTATCACTCGGAATTTTATTCTATCACACTGGTCACACTGGTGGTACTTTTTGTTGAATTAAAAGATTGGATTAGTCTTTCTGTACCCACCCCCACCCCCGTTTGAGAGTGATTAAATATCAATAGGGAGACCTCCTAATAACGATAGTGGAATTCCGTCCTAAGGCTTTCAATAATGAATTTTATGGCATATTATTTAAGCCTAGTATCTCTGTGACCTTATTCGATATCGATTGAAGAGGCATGAAACTTAAGGAAAAGCGGCCATAGAGCCAATCTCTCCCATTAGTCAGACAGATGCGATCGTTAGAGATTCAAGATTTCCGGTTGGACCGATTTAATTCAAGCGATTGAAAGAGGAAAGACCGATTGATAGAGGTTGGACGGATGACCATGTTAGCATATGAGCTGCTTTGCTAGAAAGGAAAAATTCATTAAACCATAAACATACGTACTGCCTTGCCTGGAAAGACAGGAAGAACAGGGCTAGTATTCATCAAAGTCTTCACTCTGAACTGGGTATCAAAAGATCGATACCATTAATAGGATATGTAATTCCATTCCTCCTATCCGATGAAAAGAACTCAACTCTAAGTCATTTGCCGAATCATTAATGATAGAACCAGAGCAAAGGAGGGAACCAAAGACCATACTTACAAGAAAGCTTGACAATCGGGGATCAATTAGAGATGAATAGAAGGGAAAAGAAGTACGGGAAAGACAGTTGCACGGTTCAGTGTGCCAATCCGTAGCTGTCCATTCAATCCATTCATTCAATCAAGCCAGTTTCCGTTATTCCAGTAAATAAAGGTATGGTACCAGCAGTTCCAGTTAATAAGAAGAAAAGAGCTAGAGCCGGAGAAGCCTTTTAAAAGCCTCGATCATAATTCGAAATAACATAAGTGAAGATCCTTTCGTTCTACCCAACGGTCACCGAAAGAAATTAATCCCTTGATTGACGAAAAGGGCAAGGAAGAGGACAAGTGGAACGTCTATTGCTCCACTTTGTTAGTCTAGTAGCAAGCGCGGTACCCACTGAAACCTTTGTTAGGAAAACCGAGAGAGGAAGCTTTTCAAGATGCAGATGAATTGAGACCTTCCGGAGTAAAAGCTTGCTGGAACTTCTCTAAAGTAAAGGTAGAGGTAATTTATTCATAAGGAAGAGAGCTATTACCATCACAAAGACTTTCTTTCCTCCCGAAACTTCGCGAGGGTAGACGCCTTTACATTACAATAGGCTCTGTCTCTTTCCCTTTACCCTTAAAAGCCTTATTTGGTTTTGGTAAGGTATGATAAAAAAGAATTCCTTCCTTACTTAACCTTCCTGCGATACTAACCAGGGGTTCTAAGGTTTGTAGATGCTCGCCCTAATAATACTTACAGGAGAGGAGGGTTAGAGCTATAGATTTGACTATCTAAGAGAGAGAAGCCGGTAGCGAAGTTCCATGTAGTCTTCCTTGAAAGCTCGCACTAGCATTCCTGGCTTCCTTTCAAGCTTAGAATATCACGTCTTCCTTAGAAAAGCTGTTAGCCTAGGTCGGATCCTAGAATTACTCTACGCTCGTTACTCGGATTAGCTCGGAGTTTTCCCTTCATTTCATTCTTTCTTTCCGGTTTAGCTAAAGCTAAGGTCGAAATCAATCCCTCTTTTTCCTGTGCTTTACTAGTAGGGCTAATGAACGACCCTTTGATCAAATAGTGGAAGCTTCCTTCCTCTAAATAAACCTCTAAAGGTGCAACGAACGAGAAGGTAGCACTTCCCCTCTTCCGATGCTGTTAGCTCGACTCCTGGTATAGCTCAACATAGGCATGTAGCCGATTTCGTAGGTGGGAACTCTTCTTTCATCTCAAGCTCCCGGGAGCCTAAAAAAGGCATCAACCGCAACAAGAATTTAGGAGTCAATGCCCAGCAAAGTCCTTAACCACGCGAAAGGGAGATGCAATCCGAACCTCAGGAAAGATCCGATCCTTCTTGTATTATACTTGTATTATAGGGCCGTTCTCTTTCTTTTCTATTCGGCCCATCATTTCGTACCCAGGAAGATTTGGCAATCGTAAGGGCGGCTAGGGCCGTTGAGAAAGCGTCAGAAAGCAGGGTGGTCTGCCAAACTCCCACACTAGCTAGATAAACCTTTCTCTATCATCTCTTAAGGACTACTATACATCTTCATGTAATATGTACCAGAGGTAAGGCAGATAGCTACCATCATCATTATATATGTCATTCCATAATTAAGTAGCTACCCTTCAACCCAGAGGAAAGTACCTTTCTACTTGAGATCATAAAAAACAAGCCAAAAAGACCGGGTTTCTTTAACAAGAAAAGATTATGTACGTGTTCCGCTAGTGAAATCGGTCTTTCATTCTGATCGTGACTTTTGGTTACCCGGTTCGAAACGTGGGTGCCTACGCCTGGGGCCGGTCGCATGGACCGACGCGCTTGGTCACCGAATCCCCTTTGGCATTGGCATTAATTCAGAGCTTAATGACAGTTAACCGAACCCTAAGTGATTGGGGTCAATCAACCGACGGAATTCCTCGTCCGTGAAGTCCGAATAGAAGTCCTTGTATATGGAGGCTTTTTTCCCCCTTTCTTCGATCTCCCGAATATACTGCCTTAGTGTCCCTTCCAGAACATTTCGTTTAGGGTCATGCCGCATAGAGCTCACGGGTCGGACCATAAAGTCGAATGCCTCCTTTTGGATGTCACTGAAAGGCGAAAGATCTAAAATTTTAGCGGCTCAGAGATATCATCGCGTTAAAGAGCCTATCCTTGAATTTATAGCTCCAGGATTGTAACTTCGAAAAACTCATGATTTAGGGCTTGCTGGTATTGAGCAAGACTTGCAGCACTCTGAAAATTGTCCCGTACCAGCTCTTCATAGCCCCCAGGGTTGAGTTGGGGCGGTAGCCTATCACTTTCCAAAACATTTCCACTCTTTCGTAAGAGAGAGCACCGCAGGCATTTAACTGGGGGGGCCCGGGGAGGTATCGAAAAAACACAGCGCCATTCAGATAGGGCTGGCTGCTCAGCAAGCTTTACGCTTTGGCTCGGGCGAAAGAGGAGGCTCCCCTGTCCTGTGTGCTATGGGGGCCAAAGCCAGGTGTCATGTGTAAAGCATCTAGAGGTTGTGGACCCAGCTACGAGGAAGAGAATCAAACTAAGTAAGCTAAACAGCTGTAAGAGCACACAAAGGAAAAACTTCCAGATCAAATTTTTTTATAACAAAAAAGCAGTCCCACAAAAAAACTTTAAATTCAAAGCTCACTGCAAACACACAACAATACCATCACTTGCAACAGATGGCAATACAGAAAGAGTCAAAGCTCAATGGAACAGAAATAAACCATCACTAGTAGTAGGTAGATACGTATGTTTGGGGCATACCATCTTTCGACAACTTCAAAATCGAAGCTTTTCGGACAATTCAACAAAATCAGACAAACATGCAGTGGCCTACCCATTAGGTGAACACAGCACATGCTGTGCACACATACTAACTCACTCCAATAGTGACGGGAAGCGAGCATCGTACAATTTTCTATTGTACGGACATAACCACCTCCAATAAACTATAGAGAGCAGAGGATCGTCCACCTATTATGGCACAGCATGAGGAATTTCTGGAATCATCCTAACTATCACGGAGCCCCAGGAATCGGGTTTTAAAAAGACCATGATTCCTAGCCGGCCTATACTCAAGACTTTAGAAACTATTCCAACATAGGCATGTACTACTATACCTATTGAAATCATATTGCGTATGAACATACCTCTTACTAATCATAGGGGAGAGATAGAGTACACTATACAGACTAACCGATAGCGACGGATAGGAGAGGAGGCTTAGTGAAAATATCACTAGTCTGATGGCGGAGTTAAGTGGAGAAGTAACTAG